GGAAGGTAATATCGCAATTATTCTTGTGGAATATCTAGGAATACAAAAATTTAACCGGAAATATCGACAAATTGGTACGCAATCCAAAGAAATGAAATATCAAAAAAAGGGGGTCAACCGTTCCAATTTCATATCTATCTAATTTGATTATCAGAATAGCGGATATAGTCCTGATTTAATAGGTCAGGTCCACTTACTTTTCCCTTTTTATTTGTTGATTTGGAATCTTTCCAATGGATTAGCTTGGAGTAATTGAAAAAAATAGGAATATTTGGTGATTCAATAGACAACTTCTCTTATCATTTATCATTATTCAGTCTAACGAAAAGATGTTCAACTTTAGAACTACTAGAATGTATTATCCTTAATATTATAGCGTTGTTTCCTTTTTCCTTTAACAAAAGCAGGAAACCCTGTATTCTACGTTCAAACAGGAATACTGCGACTCGGGTTGGTTGTATGAAAAAAAGTAAAAAGCCCCTTATCGGATTTGAACCGATGACTTACGCCTTACCATGGCGTTACTCTACCACTGAGTTAAAGGGGCCCTTTAACTAACTGAATTCCTGAATGAGTCACTATGCGGATAAAAAATCTCTCTCCCTATATTACATAATATGTTATTATAGACTATACTATATAATAAAGAAAGTAAATGGGGTGGGTGGCTCTTTTCGGAATGATAAAGTTGATTTACTGTCGAGTCTTGGATCAAACGTTTTTTTGATCTTTTAAAACTATCACTTCAATGAACCAAGCCGACCCTCATTTCTTTTCTTAAATTGATCCCTCTGAACAAAAATAACTTGAGACATGTACCTACCAATTTGACATAAATCCAAGATATTTCATTAAATCATGTGATGTAGAAGTTCAATTTGTCCCCTTAATCCATAAAAAAGAATTTCCGAAATTTTTTTGATCCCCTTTCTCATCCCGGATTTCTCCTTTATCAATTTTCTGCTTTACTACGAAGACGTATTTCGGCTTAAAAAAATGAATCACGGAAGTAGAAGAAATGGTGTTGAAAGTTTTTTATATTATTCTATTTTGATTTTTATGTTATTACATTAATAATATATATTTAGATTCTATATCTTATCTTATTCTATTTTGATTTATATTAAATATTAATAATATATTTCTATTATATATAATATCGTATTAATATTTAATATAGTATTCTAGTTAATCGAGACCTTTTTTTCATATTTATTTAATTTAGATAGAATTTTCTTAGATATTCGATTTTCAGTTTTGAAATGAAAAAATTCGACTTCTATTCGAATAAATAGGAATGACGAATCAAAAAACTCTATGGAATCATGAAGGGCGAAATGATCCCTTTGATCGAATCATATTCTTACATTCTATTGACTCTATTGACAATTTCGAAAAACTGTTGATACTATGCTCATAGTCTGATGGCGGTCGGACACATATGCCCCCATCGTCTAGTGGTTCAGGACATCTCTCTTTCAAGGAGGCAGCGGGGATTCGACTTCCCCTGGGGGTAGGGTACTACAAAAGCAAGTTGATCGTGCATTATCAATAAGCCTAAAATTGAAAATAGAAGTGATTTTTTCTGGGTCGATGCCCGAGGGGTTAATGGGGACGGACTGTAAATTCGTTGGCAATATGTCTACGCTGGTTCAAATCCAGCTCGGCCCAAGAATTCCATTTTTTTATATACATGCCGCTACTTGTATTTGTTTTATTTGGTTTGCTCGATTTTTTGGAACAAAAAATTCCGATCTAGATTCATATCAGTATCTGTAAGTATAAAAAAGACAGTCGAAGGAAACGAGAAAAGAAATCTTTTTTATTGAAAAATTGATGCTCAATCGATATCAATATGAATCGATTTAGAAATAAGGAAAGAATCACTAGTAATTCGTGTCGTTCTCACTAAAAAGGAAAGTGCATAATTATGTGGGTGGATATCACTATATTACTCGTGTCTCTGTTACAACGCGAAATATTTTGAACTGGGTTTGAATTAAATCATAAAAATATGGATGCGGTAGACCTTATTTCCCTGGGATTGTAGTTCAATTGGTCAGAGCACCGCCCTGTCAAGGCGGAAGCTGCGGGTTCGAGCCCCGTCAGTCCCGACGGATCCAATAAATACATCAACTCACCTCTCCATTTTCATTTTATGACAAAAGAGGCACAATGAGATGAATAGAATTTAAGTCATTCGCAATAGGAATTTTTTCTTTTTTCGTTATTTCGCCTCACACAAATATATAAATTTTTCTTACTTCAACGAGTAACTGTTGGTGGGAGAGAGGTATAATTGGATTAGTCCAATTATTGGGAACATCATATTCAGGATTCCAAGGGATAGCGTACTGGGTCTGGTCTTTCAATTTATTGCCTCTATCTAATGGAATAGAGTATCAGTTCTCGGGAGCACATACACAACACAACTAGAATTCATTTCTTGTACACCCCAAAATGGAATCTGAGTTACCCCGAAAAAGACTTCTCAGATTCACAATGAAAAATCTCCCCCCTTCTAGTTCCGATTTTTTGTAGTCTCAATAACTCACACTAACTCATTTTTTTAAATCTATTATCTCATTCAAATTTTACACCGAAGTTTTTTTAATATATGCTAATACTAAGCTAAGAAAAGAGAATATTAAAAAAAGAAAGCACCCCCCCTTACTCTTATTAGTGTTATTTGTGAGGTAATGAAGAATAGTTTTTCTTTTTATCTTATTCTTATTAGAAAGTTCAAGTAAAGGTGCTATCGAAAAAAGAATAAAGCCTAAAAAAATGAAAGGTTTTTATAGAAGATTAGATCCTTTATACTATACCGTTGGCTTTTTCACAATTTTCTTTTTCTTACAAGAAAAAGAAAATTATATCATAAAAAAATAGGAGTTTCGAGTTTAACTCTCGCCCCCTTTTCGTTTTACTTCTATTGTTGTTATTTTTTGGGGGTTTGTTATCAATGCAATGTAAATGGAAAATGGTCAGATGATACTTCATCCGATGATTGTACAAGGAAGCCGGTAGGTTGTAGAAAGAATGTAACAGAATAAAAAAGAAAAAGATTTCTTGAGTTGATTACGAATTCAATTTTCTATTGAGTATGGATAAAGGATCTTCCTATGTTATACTATTACATTTACATTTAAATTCGCGATGGCGAAGTAATTTGATAGCCCAGATATTGTTGTTCATGTTATTCATAATATTGATGGGATTCAATATCAGCGAGATATAATTCATCCCGTTGAATTTACAGGCGAAATTTTGATTATCTCTATGGGATTAAATCCCGAGTTATTGCGAATTAAAAACCACTGAAATTATGGAAGTAAATATTCTCGCATTTATTGCTACTGCACTCTTCATTCTAGTTCCTACTGCTTTTTTACTTATCATATATGTAAAAACAGTCAGTCAAAACAATTAATCTAAATGAAACTTGACTTCTTATGTCTTTAGCACTGATAATTTTTTAAGAAAAAAAGGATTCCAATTTCGGTTCTTACTTAAATCTTCAATAAAATGCGCAGGCTAGAATAAACAGTATTCTATAAGATTTTAGAATATGGTAGAAAGATTAATATATTTCTTTCTACCATCTACCACATTATCTAGTAGATTTGCGGTTTTGTAGTGTATAAAGTTGTACTCTATAAAGATGCAGGCTTAATATTAAATATAAAGCAATCTTCTACAATATCTATCTTCATATAATTCTATCAATATGAAGATAGATAGGGCCCCAGGTCTATTGCTTTGCTACATTTTTTTCTTGATTTGTATTGTGTATTGATTCCGATCAATCCGAAAAAAAGGGGGGGGGGGGTAACTCTTGCTTGAATTCCGAGATTTCGGATTATTTCAAATCGAAATCCCAGTATCTATCGCAAAAAAGAAAATCAAAGAAGTAAAAAGTCTACGGGCAATTTAATAAAAAACAAGCCGGTCATCTTTTTTTTTTAGCATCCCTAAAAAAGTATTTGATTGAAGCACTAGAAGAAAGGAGTATAGGAACTTCTTCCAATTCTGAAAAGGAGTAGTAACCCCTACAAATTTGTAACACTTGAACCATGATATGAAATGCGTCGACGTTGATAAAGCCTAAATCAAATTTATACAGCAATAAAGCAAGCGGCGAGTACACAATACGTGACTCGCCCGGGGCAAGATTTTCTTCTGCGTAGTATCTTGTTGAAGAACCACTATGTATATTTACCCTAGAAAGTGCGCATTCGCTTAATTTAATATTAATAACAGAATGCCTTTTTTAATCGCCAAAAAATAACAAACAATAAGAAGGGGTCTGTTGTTCCTCATTGTCTTGATATAATATAAATCTGATAAGAAAGTCTGATAGATAAGAGCCCTTGGGCAAAATAGAGAAGTTAGGAAAATGAAAATTTCTTACTATATGTATCCCCTTCCGAAATACAAACGTGGGAATCATTGAAATATTTGTTTGATTGACATTTTTCTTTTTTTTTCGTTCTAATTAAAGTTCAAACAAAATGCTTTGTAGAATGATCTATAAAACAATTGATAAAGTTTGATTCCTTATCGCAATTACATTCATAGTACTTCTAGAGTCCACTTCTCCCCCATACGACGAGTGAAAGGGAAAATGTAAAGACTACCATTAAAGCAGCCCAAGCGAGACTTACTATATCCATGTGAATTATGTCCCCTATCTCTATGAATACGAAGGAATTATTCCATTCTTGTTCACTAATAATAGTGAAATCCAGGGTGCATAGTCAAAAGGGAATTCTTACCTCCAATTCTTTATTTAATGAACCAATCCAATAAACGCACTTAATAAAATAAGAAATTTTTATTTTATTTAAGAAAATAGAATTGGGAAAAATTAAGTACAAGCAAAATATGCAACGATCCCTGTGGACAAGGGAGTCTTACTAAACATAGCAGCGTGTGGGAATAAAAAGACCTATTTTTTTGTTAACCTTCAGAATTCATTCATAAAAAAGGGAAAAAACTGAATTAGACAATCAAATATTGATCGACTATCTGAGTACTTAAAGACATTCGTAAGTTTGTAGACAAAAGTTGTTTCTTCACACTAACTAACAGTTAGACTCCCCTTTGGTTATCCAATCTAATGGCCTAGTCAATAAATATCCCATTCCATTAGTAGTGGAAGGGCTATCAAGACTTCCCGACACCCTTCATAGTACGAAAATTTTTTTTGAATCCTATACACAAAAAGTTATGGATCTTTGCGAGAATTTCCATATGCTTCGAATCAAGCGCGTATCAGCAGCCCTCTCTGCTGGGGAATATTTCGGTGAGTTATATCAAAAAAGGGGGGTTTCAGGTCTTTTGTTAACCAGGCGACACCCAGATTTGAACCGGGGAAAAAAGGATTTGCAGTCCTCCGCCTTACCGCTCGGCCATGTCGCCAAAAAAAATAGATGACAATATTACCCCTTTTTTAGTTTGAGGGGGATTACTGAATTTTTTTTTTACTTGCATCTTGAATCCTGTTTGCCTTAACCAACAGAAACCATTCCCCTTTTTAATTCTACCCGTCCTTTTGATTGTATAAGTATCACAAAATACACAATACCTAAAAACTTCCCCTATCCTTTCCATTGAAAAGGAAAATTTGGATTTTTCTTCATCAAAAAATTCATAAAAAATTGAACCATTAACTATTGATATTGATTTTTGACGTGACTGCGAATTCATGAATGATTTTTTTATTTGGATCTTCAATTTTGTTTCCCTAATGACATAAGAAAGTCGAAATAATACCTAATTATTATTGATTATTGATTGAATTGATTCTTTTCAACCAAAAAATATTTATTTCTTAATTTCTATTTTTATCAATTTCGATTCTAAATACAAACTAAATCTAAATTAATTCTATATATTCGAATTCATTATTCATTATATAAATTATATATATTATATAAATATTATATAAAAAATTTTTATATATGTAAAGGAAACTCCGGAACCAGAACAGAACTTGCCCGGAGATAGAATCGGATACTCAAATAGAAAATCGAATATAATGCAGATAGATAATTTTCCGAAAATATCGTACTTCAATTTTTCATTGAATCGATTAACGAAGTATAAATTTGGATAGACCACTACCCGCGTTGCCCCGAATAGAACTGCAATAAAAGAATAAAAGGGCAGGCAGACGGAGGGATATATAGAAGATAGCTACCCATGGTTAATAAATACAACGAAATACAACCCGCTTCTCTAGTGTATTTTACGAATTCTAGTAAAGTAATAATACGAGAATCAGTCAATAAAGTAATAATACGAGAATCAGTCAAAGTTTCTCTTTCTGTTCTCGACAATTTTTTTTACAACAAAATTCCAAAAGGGGTTAAGTAAGAAAAAAGAAACGTTGTACTGTTTCTGATTATTCTATATTTATCTCGGCGAACAGATCAAATCGCGAATCCGTTTATTTTTCCGGCATCCAGAATATGTAATATCATTATAATAGTAGTAATTGAATCATTTTTGTTCTGATTCGGATATAGTATATAGTAAAGCCCATAAATCGAAACAGCAGAATTTTGGTTCCAAGAATTTTTTATCAATTCTTTTCATCTCTTCTCTTACACATTAAATTCCGAAATTTTACTTGAGTAGAAAATTCTCTCTATTCCCCCCCCCCCATTCATACATATTTCATCCTGTCCCTATATGGACATATCTAGCATGGAATTGGGTAAAATTTTATGTGATTCAGTAAACAGAATATAAATTCCATCGGCATTGGGTCGATCTCTATGATTCGATGAAGAATGCGCTAATAATGGGATTTTTCTATAAATGGGAAATTCATTTCAAATGTTCCGGGATGGAAATGAGGGAATGTCGACAATACCTGGGCTTAATCAGATACAATTTGAAGGATTTTGTAGGTTCATTGATCAGGGTTTGACAGAAGAACTTTATAAGGTTCCCAAGATTGAAGATACAGATCAAGAAATAGAATTTCAATTATTTGTGGAAACATATCAATTGGTGGAACCGTTGTTAAAAGAAAGAGATGCTGTGTATGAATCACTTACATATTCTTCTGAATTATATGTATCCGCGGGGTTAATTTGGAAAACCAGTAGGGATATGCAAGAGCAAACAATTTTTATTGGAAATATTCCTCTAATGAATTCCCTGGGAACTTTTATAGTAAACGGAATATACAGAATTGTGATTAATCAAATACTGCAAAGTCCCGGTATTTATTATCGATCAGAGTTGGACCATAACGGAATTTCGGTCTATACCAGCACCATAATATCAGATTGGGGAGGAAGATCAGAATTAGAGATTGATAGAAAAGCAAGGATATGGGCTCGTGTGAGTAGAAAACAGAAAATATCTATTCTAGTTCTATCATCAGCTATGGGTTCGAGTCTAAGAGAAATTCTAGAGAATGTTTGCTACCCTGAAATTTTCTTGTCTTTCCTGAATGATAAAGAGAAAAAAAAAATTGGATCAAAA